TGCTATTGGATTTGATAAATATCAATGAAATGAATTGGTTCAAGACCGCCCCTAATGGAATTGACTTGAATTGATCTGACCCCATCAGAACAGAACAAAATTCATTTGATTGATATATGGATATATTTACCTAACAATTTGACATAGATCCACATTATTTCACATATGATTAAGAGATTCGGTTTGTTCCCCGAAACGAAAATTTATAAAAAAACAATTTTTGAGAACTTGTTAATCCCTGTTCCCAGATTTTCTTATTTTTCATTTGTTAATTTCCCAGCTTAGTATCATATAGGAATCGCCCTATCTCATCTTAACAAGGAGTGGGTAATTGGATGAAAGGAAGTGGAAGAAATGAAGTTGAATCTTCTTTTAGGTCGGACCAATCATTTCCCAAAGGAGTCCTCTACTTTCGTCCTTTTATTATTATTTTTTAGTTTGTTTTTTTAATAGCAATTTCTATAAGAGATTTTGATTTTAGAATAGAAATGGCGATTAGAATGAGTGATTGATGAATATAACTGAGAAATCAAAAAGTGCTATTCATATGGGATCAGAAAGGGCGGAAAGATCCTTCCAATCTAGTCATACCATTCAATTATATTGACAATTTTAAAAAACTGTTCATACTAAGTATGATGGCGGTCGGGCAAGTATGCCCCCATCGTCTAGTGGTTCAGGACATCTCTCTTTCAAGGAGGCGGCGGGGATTCGACTTCCCCTGGGGGTAGGGTACTACGAAAGGAAGTTCATCGTGGATTATAACGAAGCCTGGACTTGATTCTTCCTGGGTCGATGCCCGAGCGGTTAATGGGGACGGACTGTAAATTCGTTGGCAATATGTCTACGCTGGTTCAAATCCAGCTCGGCCCAATAATTCGCCGATCCGCCATGAAATGATATAACCCCTTTAGTTTTTCAGAAATGCCAGATACGAAAGAATCAAAGTCCAATTCTCTGCTATATCCTTACCGCAATTTATTTATTTGATTTGTTCCATTTAATTGTTCCCATAAATTCTGATCTTGCTAATAATGATTTATATTCCTATCAGGATCATTAAATAGAAAGTATAAGGTCTAATGAAAAGACAAAAAAAGTAACGCAAAAAAAAACTCTTTTTTTCTTTATGGACATTGAAAAACGAATTACCAATCGATGATTTGGCAATAACGAACGGATTACTAGTAATCCGTGCTGCTCTCACTCACGTCTCCGTTTCAACACGTCGATTTTTATCTAAAGAGAAATGCAATGTTTTGAATGAAATCATAAGAATATGTATTCGGTACTTTTTACTTGCCCGGGATTGTAGTTCAATTGGTCAGAGCACCGCCCTGTCAAGGCGGAAGCTGCGGGTTCGAGCCCCGTCAGTCCCGATGGAGCCAAATCCAACCCGATGGAGCCAAATCCAATAAAAAAAGACATCAATATATCGCGCCTTTTTCTGTTAAACTCGGTGAAAATACAATGGTAGAATTTCATGCCTAATGCTATCCTTTTCTCTTTTTTTTTTTCAAGAAAATTATATCATAAAAAAAATGAGAAAGGAGTTTCGAACTTAACCCCTTCCTTTTTTCTATTTCGTTTCGATTGTTTGTTTGGTTTATTTCGAAACCTTTGTAAACAAAGGAAGGGGAGACGGGTAGTTAGTTGTACAAGTAAGACGATCGATTATAGAAAAGACAGAATGTAAAAGGACGATAAATAAAAAAAAGTATTACTATTCAAGTAAAGGAATTCTTTTGATTGAATTCAGGATTCAAGTTTGTATTCGGTGTGGGATAAAAGATCTTCCTATGTTATACTATTGAATTCTCGATGATGAATCGACTTGACAGTCAGATATTGTTATTCCTGATATTGATCCCATTCGCTATCATCGAAATGTAATTCATCCCATTGAATTTACAAGCGAAAGGGTTATCATCTCTATGGGATTAAATCCCGAGTTATTGCGAAGTCAAAAAACCAAACGGTGGGATTATGGAAGTAAATATTCTCGCATTTATTGCTACTACACTGTTCGTTCTAGTTCCTACTGCCTTTTTGCTTATAATATATGTAAAAACGGTCAGTCAAAGTGATTAATTTGAATGAAACTTGACTTCTTAGTTCTTATCAATGATTAAAAAAAAAATTCCAATTTCACGTCTTAGTCTTAAATGAAATGAACGGACTAGAATCAGCAGTAGCCTACGAGATCCAATAGTATGGTAGAAAGATTCATATATGAGTCTTTGTACCATACTATTTATTTTTATTATTGTAATGTAGAAAGATAGAAACTGAGTAGAGATCAATCTACAATATGGATATATATCTTCATACATGTTAATATGGCTTAAATATATGTAATGTACATAGTATCTCAATTCTATTTCTTTGCTTCATCTATTTTTATTTTTTTTTGTTCATTCCAATCAATCTTAAATAATCGAAAGGGGGCTCTTACGATTTTCGAATTTCTTGATTTCTGATTAGTTTCAATATGAATCCTAGTATCCATTAGAATCAAATCAATGAAAGAAAAACAAACTTGGGCGTATATTACTAAAAGACTAAAAGAAAGCAAGTTAATAAAAGAAAATGAAATATGAAAAAAATAAAGTAATCTTTTTTTAGCCTTCCGGAGACGTAATTGATTGAGGGGTTCTCAGATGATCCAAGGAGTTCTATGGTCTCTTCGTCAGATTTCAAAAGAGGTACTCCAGCGATTTGCAACCCTTGAGCCATGGTATGAAACGAGTCAATAAAGCATAGAAGAAATTTAATTTAGAAAATAATCAAACAAGTGGTAAGTGCGAAATATGTGACTTGACCTAGGTACAATCTTATTATTTTTAAATATTAAATCGTGAACTCCCTTCTTTTCTCTTTGAACAGTAAAAAGGCCAATCAAGAAAAAAAAATAAAAAGGAGTCTGGATTCCGCGTTTTTCCTCATTGTCCATATATAGCTCCGGGAAGGGCCGGTTCAGAAAAACGAAATTTAAATTTTAGAAAGACTTTGGTTGGAATAAAATTCCTATTATTCATATCCCCTTTCCTTTCAAAATAGGAATAGGGGAATTTGTGAAATATCTGTTTGATTTGGATTCTGCAAGAGTATTATTCATATAGATTATGAATTGTATTCTATTCATAATAGAATCAAATACAATTACCTCGCTAGACTCCCCAAGACAATAGAATTCCGAAATGAAGATATTTTGATTAATTCAATTTCGAAATTGAATTAAATTATTGAATTCAATCTATTAAAAGTAAGTTAATTATTAGATTAATTTCATTATATTAATTATTAAATAATGAAATTAATCTAATTAAAAAGGCTTTGCAGAACGATCTAGAAAAAAAAGTGATACTGTTTGATTTCCCAACTCAATTATTAGTATCTCTAGAGTCCACTTCTTCCCCATACTACGAGCGAAAGGGAAAATGTAAAGACTACCATTAAAGCAGCCCAAGCGAGACTTACTATATCCATGTGAATTATGCCCCTATCTCTATGAATATGAAGAAATTATTCCATTATAGTTTCCTAATAATAGTGGAATCGCTGGCGCAGAGTCAAAAAGGGATTCTGAACCAACCCCCTTGATGAAAGACTCCAATAAATATGAAACGCTCCAATAAATCCACTTAGAACAAGTTCGTATATGATTTCTAGTCGAATCGGTAAAACGAAAAAAAACACAGCCACACTTTTCTTTGGAAGTATCAAAGAGACTGTGACCTAATATGTAGCGTTTTTTTTGTTGCCCTTGATTATTATTAAGTATCATCATCATTAGCCAATTATCCATCCAATCGAATATTGATTGAATGCCCGTATGCTCAGAGACTCTCATGAGTCTGTATACTATGTATACTGTCTACAAAATATTTCCTGACCCTTGCATAACTATTAATTCATATTAATTCGATGGGGGTATTCAATCTAATTCAAGACCCGGTCAGTAGACCCTACATTAGCAGTGGAAATAAATCGGTAACTCTTGATTTGATATGATAGCACTTCCACTACTCGAATCTTTCCGTGAATTCGAAATGCAAGGATTGACAGCACTTTAAAGAGCAGAAACCCCAGCTATTGAGAATAGTGTCAAGAGTTGCATCGCATCCTTTGCTGCAAAAGATTCGGCGAGTTATACCAGCCAAGCAGAATACGGGATTTCGAGTCTTATCGTTTGTTGATCAGGCGACACCCAGATTTGAACTGGGGAAAAAGGATTTGCAGTCCCCCGCCTTACCGCTCGGCCATGTCGCCAAAAGGATCCAAAATATATGAAAAAATTCCCCTTTTGCTTGTTTTGGGGGGGACTCAATATCTTTATTTTTGTACTTCCCTCTGAAATCTCGTTTTTATTAATTCCTTGTCTAAAAAAAATCTGTCCTTTTTTTTGGAGGGTCCCCATTTCTTCAATTGATTTTAGAGTATCTCAAAACACACAATATCTTAATCCCTCTCTTTTCTCTTTTGTGACTGAAAACTACACATTTCTTTTTTCAATAGAAAAGAAAGAGAAAAGAGAGGCCAAATTGGAACCATTAACTAGTGACTGTAAATTCATGATCTATTCTTGGATTTAAATTGGAAAGTTTGTTTCCTAATGATAAATCATAAAAGAAAATCAAATTTGATACCTACCTAATCGGTATTAATTTTTTTCTCTAAAAAACCTTCTCGATTTCAATTATAACAGCAATTATGAGTATATGTAAACCCCAAACATAAATAGTTTCGCGGCAAGCTTCTAGCTTATCGGTTATCTTATCTGTGGATGATGCCTCTCTATAGGGAATTTGCCGAAAATTATCGTACTGCAATTTCGATTTTCTCTTCAATCGAAATTTTTATAGAGCCCAACGCGTGCTGTCCCGAATCGAACTATGCAATAAACGGGGGTGATGGATATATAGATAGCTATATGGGCAGGGTTTACTAAATACAAGCCTTCTTACGCACTTCAATCCTATTCTAAAAATTCTACTAAA